AGAGAATTCGAAGTTAGAAGTATTAAAAGAAGATAAATTATGGTTTGAAAAACCTCTTGTGACTCTTCTTTTCGACTATAAACGGTGGAATCGTCCATTGCGATATATAAAAAACAATCGATTTGAAAATGCAGTAAGAAATGAAATGTCACAATATTTTTTTTATACATGTCGAAATGATGGAAAAGAAAAAATATCTTTTACGTATCCACCTAGTTTGTCAACCTTCCGGGAAATGATAAAAAGAAAAATGGATTTGTTCACAGAAGAAAAACGGCCCCCTGATGAATTGTATGATCATTGGATTTCTACTAATGAACAAAAAAAGAAGAATCTCAGCAAAGAATTTCGAAATCGAATTGAAGTTCTAAAAAAAGGATCCATTACTCTAGATGTGCTGGAAAAAAAGAGTAGATTATGTAATGATGAGACTAAAAAAGAATACTTGCCTAAAATAGATGATCCCTTTTTGAATGGTCCCTATCGCGGAAGGAGAAACATTTTTTTTTCTTCCTCAATCAGAAATGAAACTTCGATAAAAAATGACATCGAGAAAAGATGGATAAATAAGATCCAGGGTATACTTTTTACTACTGATTATGATTATGAAAAATTGGAAGAGAAAATAGATACATTTGATCCAGAAAAAAAAAATGATTTATTTCCGTTTTCAAAAATGGAATTCAAAATCCAACAAGGAAGAATTGTCTTCGAAGATCAAATCAATATTTGCAAATTCATCTTCATCCAAAATGTCAATCCAGAGTCTAAAAGACTAAAAGAAATAAGTAAAAAAGTAAAAAGATGGTCATCAAAATTAATCGATGATTTGGAACAACAAGAGGGAGAAAATGAAGAAACTGTAGCCGAGGATCATGAGATTCGTTCAAGAAAAGCCAAACGCGTAGTTATCTTGAATGATAACAAAGAAAACAATGATATTAATAAAAAAAGCAATAATAATCCGGATGAAAGAGACGAAGTGGCTTTGATACGGTATTCCCAACAATCCGATTTCCGTAGAGACATCATCAAAGGTTCCATGCGTGCCCAAAGACGTAAGACAAACATCGGGTCGTTTTTTCAAGCAAATTTGCATTCCCCTCTTTTTTTGGAGAGAATAGACAACCCCCTTTTGTCTTTTGACATCTCCCAAATACAAAAATTCATTTTTCAAAAATGGAAAAAAGCAACACAATTAGAATTCAGAATTCTAGATTATACACAAGAAAAGGAGAAAGAAAAAAAAGAAGAATACAAAAGACAAGAAAAAGCACGAATAGAAATAGCGGAAGCATGGGATAACATTCTATTTGCTCAAATAATAAGAGGATCATTATTAGTAATCCAATCTTTTCTTAGAAAATATATTCTATTACTATCATTGATAATAGTTAAAAATACAGTACGTATACTAGTATTTCAATTTCCAGAATGGTCAGAGGACTTTAAGTATTGGAAGAAAGAAATGCATATTAAATGCACCTATAATGGTGTTCCATTATCAGAAACCGAATTTCCAAAAAACTGGTTAATAAATGGTATTCAAATAAAAATACTATTTCCCTTTTTCTTTAAACCTTGGCACAAATCTAAGGTACAATCTCTTCAAAAAGATCCACGAAAAAAAAAAAATGATTTTTGTTTTTTAACAGTTTGGGGAATGGAAACTGACCTTCCTTTTGGTTCTCCCCGAAAACGACTGTCGTTTTTTAACCCCATTTTCAAAAAAATGAAAAAAAAAATTAGAAAATGGAAAAAAAAGTCTTTTTTTGTGATACGAATTTTTTTTAAAAAAAAAAAAAAAATTTTAGTTGGATTGAAACAAATATCTGAATTAAACGAAACTAAAAAAGAAAAAGATAGGAGAATTCCTAATCAAATGATTTCTGAATCATCCCTTATCATTCCCATTCAATCTATGGATTTGAAAGATTTTTCATTTACCGAAACAAAAATGAAAGATCTGGCTGATAGAACAAACACAATCATGAATCGGATAAAAAAAATACAAAATCAAAAAGACAATAATAACGAGTTTATAACTAATGACCGAAATAGTAATTGTAATAAAACAAATTCTCTCAATACATTATTAGTATCAATAAGAAAAAGTTTGAAGAAATTAAAAAAAAGAAATGTACGATTAATACGAAAATCCTATTTGAGAATCAATTTTATTATTCAAACGATATACATAAAAGTATTTTTATGTATCATTCATAAGAATAGTCCGAGAATCACTACACAACTTTTTGAATTATCAAAAAACGAATTTGATAAATTTATTTCCAATACTGAAATAAATAAAGAAAAAATGAATAAAACAAGTGCTATTCACATTATTTGGACTCTCAAAAAACGGTTTTTTGATATTACTAAAAAGAATTCAAAAAATTTGAACAACTTATCCTACTTTTCACAAGCGTATGTATTTTACCAAATATATAAAACTCAAATTTATAGAGATCTTCTTCAATATAAGGAAACATCTCTTTTTCTTAAGAAAGAAATAAAGGATTATTTAGAAACAGAAGGAATACTTCATTTGGAATTAGGGCATCAAAATCTTTTTAATTACACAATTGTTGAATGGAAAAACTCTTTAAGTAAGTATTATCAATATGAATTATCACGGATTCAATGGTATCGATTAGTACCACACAAATGGCGAAACAGAGTGAATCAAAGATCTATTATGACTGAAAATAAAGATTTTCAAAAAAGTCATTCAGATGAAAAAGACCAATTAATTTTTGACAAAAAATTAATTAATTTTGAATCGAATTCCTTCTCCAATGAAAAATATACTATTAATTTTCAAAAATACTATAAATATGCACTTTTCTCATATCAATCCATTAATTATGACGATATAAAGGATTCATATATTTCTGTATCACCATTATGGATAAATAATTCGCAAGAAAGTTGTTATAATTCCAATATATACAACATAAAGAAAAGTGCCTTAGTTGATATGTCAGAGCGTATTATCCCTATATATAATTATATATATAATAATTTGGAACAGAACAAAAATATGACTCTAGATAAATTTCCAGATAAAAAATCTTTGGATTGGAAAATTCTCTATTTGTGCTTTAGAAAGAAAGGGGATATTCATTCCTGTATCGCTATCGATACCAATATCAACTTCAATAATAATACAAATACTAACACTAAAGTCAATAATTATCCAATAGTTGGTAAAATTGATAAAAAAGACCTTGTTTATCTTCAAATTGATAAAGATCAGAAAATCAAGATTTCAAAAAAAAAAAAAAGCCTTTTTGATTGGATGGGAATGAATGAAGAAATACTAAGGCGTTCGATTTCGAATCTAAAACTTTGGTTCTTTGGCGAATTTGTGCTTCTTTATAATACATATAAAAGGAACCCCTGGATAATCCCGGCCAAAGAACTTCTTTTCAATTTAAATGAAACTGTTAGTGAAAATAAAAACATTACTAAAAATCAAAAAGAGAATCCCTTAAAATTATCCAAATTATCCAATGAAAATAAATCTATTAAATTAGAAAATAAGAATCAAGACAAAAAAGAATCCCTAGGTAAAAACAATGTTGAATTAAATATACAAAATAAAGAAACTCTTGAATCAATTTTATCAACTCAAGAAAAAGCTATTGAAGAAGATTCTGCAGGCTCAGATAGGAAAAAACGTAAAAAGAGAAAACAATATAAGAGCAACACGGAAGCAGAACTTGATTTTGTCTTAAAAAGGTATTTACGTTTTCAATTGAGATGGAATAATTTTTTAAATCAAAAAATAACAAATAATATTAAAGTATATTGTCTCTTGCTTAGATTGGTAAATCCAAAAGAAATTGCTATATCCTCTATACAAGGTGGAGAAACAAGTCTAGATATTCTGATGATTCAAAAAGATTTTACTCTTAGAGAATTGATGAAAAAAAGAATATTAATTATCGAACCTGTGCGTTTGTCTCTAAAAAACGACGGTCAATTTTTGATGTATCAAACTCTAAATGTTTCATTGGTTCATAAGAGTGAGTACCAACTTAATCAAAGTTACCGAGAAAAACACTATATTGATCGAAACAATTACACTAATTATATTGTAAGACATCCAAATCAAAGAATAACTGAAAATCGCGATTATGGTTTAGTTATTCCTGAACGTATTTTTTCCACTAAATGGCGTAGGGAATTAATAATTCGAATTTGTTTCAATTCTAGGAATAGAAATCTTATTTCGAACAATTCAGTATTTTGCAATAACGTAAAAAACTATGATCAAGTTTTGGATAAAAGTCAAAATTTTTATAGGGATAAAATTGAACTAATTCAATTAAAATCCTTTCTTTGGCCTACTTATCGATTAGAAGATTTATCTTGTATGAATCGATATTGGTTTGATACCAATAATGGAAGCCGTTTTAGTCTGTTAAGGATATATATGTATATATGTATCCCCCGTTGAAAATTCGTGAATGATGCATTTCTCATCTCATATATATCTTTCAGGTCTGTATTTAGTATATGAAACCGGGGGTTGTACACATTCCTTGTCTTACATTTCCATTCCAATACGATAAATCAATGCATGTATCCATATCCATTAGATAAATAATCAGATATTCGATTAGATCAAATAGGAATAGGTCAAAAAGATGTTCTCTTTTATCTGTATAAATATCTATTTTTTTTTACTTAATACTTAATTAAAATGAGAAAATGAATAGGATTATTTTTACTGATCGGTTAAATGGATTTTTGAATTTTAAAAAGGAAAAAAGAGTAGATTTTATCTTATGGTAAAAAAGAAAGTTATTTCGGTTATTTCAGAAGAAGAAAATCGGGGATCTATTGAATTTCAAGTCTTTCATTTCACCAATAAAATAAAAAGGCTTACTTCACATTTGGAATTTCACAGAAAAGACTATTTATCGCAGCGGGGTCTACGGAAAATCTTAGGAAAACGACAACGGCTGTTGTCTTATTTGTCAAATAAAAAAAGAGTTTCTTATAAAGAATTAATGAATCAACTGGATATTCGGGAATCAAAAACGCGTTAATTTTTTCATTTAAAAAAACAATGAAAATTGTTTATTTTATTTTTATTGAATTTTTTTTTATCTAGAATTTAGACGAACTTCTTTTTGTTTTAAGCAGTTCATAAAAGAATGAATCGAGGAATAAACTATGAATGGAACAACTAAAAGAAAAGAACATATGATAGTCAATATGGGACCTCATCACCCATCAATGCATGGTGTTCTTCGTCTTATTCTTACTCTAGATGGCGAAGATGTTATTGATTGTGAGCCAATATTGGGTTATCTGCACAGAGGGATGGAAAAAATTGCCGAAAACCGAACAGTTATACAATATTTGCCTTATGTAACACGTTGGGATTATTTAGCTACTATGTTTACAGAAGCAATAACCGTAAATGGACCCGAGCAGATGGTGAATATTCAAGTACCTAAAAGAGCCAGTTATATCAGAGTGATTATGTTAGAATTGAGTCGTATAGCTTCTCATCTGTTATGGCTTGGCCCCTTTATGGCAGATATTGGTGCACAGACTCCCTTTTTCTATATTTTCAGAGAAAGAGAATTAGTATATGATCTATTTGAAGCTGCCACCGGTATGAGAATGATGCACAATTATTTTCGTATCGGAGGAGTAGGGGCCGATCTCCCTTATGGATGGATAGATAAATGTTTGGATTTCTGTGATTATTTTTTAACCGCTGTTTCTGAATACCAAAAACTTATTACGCGAAATCCCATTTTTTTAGAACGAGTTGAGGGTGTAGGTATTATTGGTGCAGAAGAAGCAATAAATTGGGGTTTATCCGGACCGATGTTACGAGCTTGTGGAATTCAATGGGATCTTCGTAAAGTCGATCATTATGAATGTTATGACGAATTCGATTGGGAAATCAATTGGCAAAAAGAAGGAGATTCATTAGCGCGTTATTTAGTCCGAATCAGTGAAATGAAGGAATCTATCAAAATTGTTCAACAGGCCCTCGAAGGAATTCCAGGCGGTCCTTATGAGAATTTAGAAATACGTTGCTTTGATAGAGAACGGGATCCAGAATGGAATGATTTTGACTATCGCTTCATTAGTAAAAAAACCTCTCCTACTTTTGAATTACCGAAGCAAGAGCTTTATGTAAGAGTTGAAGCCCCAAAAGGGGAATTGGGAATTTATTTAATAGGGGATCAGAGTGGTTTTCCTTGGAGATGGAAAATTCGTCCCCCCGGTTTTATCAATTTGCAAATTTTTCCTCAGTTAGTTAAAAGAATGAAATTGGCGGATATTATGACAATACTAGGTAGCATAGATATCATTATGGGAGAAGTTGATCGTTGAAATGATAATTGATACAAGAGAAGTACAAGATATCCACTCTTTTTCTAGATTAGAATCTTTAAAAGAGATCTATGGGATCATAGGGATGCTTTTACCTATTTTGATTCTTGTATTGGGAATCACAATAGGTGTACTTGTAATTGTGTGGTTAGAAAGAGAAATATCCGCCGGAATACAACAACGTATTGGACCGGAATACGCCGGTCCGTTGGGAATTCTTCAAGCGTTAGCAGATGGAACAAAACTGATTTTCAAAGAAAACCTTCTTCCGTCTAGAGGAGATGGTCGTTTATTCATTATCGGACCATCCATAGCAGTTATATCCATTTTCGTAAGTTATTCAGTAATTCCTTTTAGCTATCAACTTGTTTTATCCGATCTCAATATCGGTGTTTTTTTATGGATTGCCTTTTCAAGTATTGTTCCGATTGGACTTCTTATGTCAGGATATGGATCAAACAACAAATATTCCTTTTTAGGTGGTCTACGAGCCGCTGCTCAATCGATTAGTTATGAAATACCGTTGACTCTTTGTGTGTTATCAATATCTCTACGTGCGTGTCGTTATAACCTTTTCTTGAATTCTTTTTTGTAAGTAAAGAAGTTGAATAGGTATCTTCACTTTTTTATTCATCATTCAGGTTAAATTAACTAAATCAGATAGTTATATGAGTGAAAAAAAAAACAGCTTCTAAATTAGCAGTAACAAGATTGAGTCTCATCTCCTAAGTACAAGAACGAAAAATAAAGTAAATTTAATATAAGCAAGACTTTTTACCCTTTACCCCATGGATTGGTTGATTAGTGATTAGTCATCCTGGCTTGAAGCGGGCTCAAAAGATCAACCGTATATAGTTTTCACTATTCTTTATATGTATTACTAGAACGGAGGGTTCGACAAAAATGAGTGGATGGTTAGGAACACAAAAATACATAAAAGATTAGTAATAGAAATTTTTATGTCAATTTTCAAAACGAAAATCTTTGGATAACATAAAAAGAACAATAATTGGGGCTTTCAATTTGTAGAAATAATCAAGCTGTACTCCTCACGATTGCAATCCAGAGTATGCTCCTACTCACAGATTCAAAAACGACTATCCGAAACGAAATAATCTTTTCTTGTTTTGAACTCCCTCTTTGAAAGAAGAATAGGAACGAAAATTCATAGAGATCACTAAATAGCCTGCATTATTAAGACACTCATCTAATCTCTGATTTTTTTTTCATAATAATCAAAAAAAGATGGCTATTGATATTCATAGAAAGAGTATTTTATTAAAAAGTTATTACTCAACAAAGAAAAATTCAAATTATTAAAGGACGAGATTAATTCATAAGTGCTTTTTGAGTTATTATATCTATATCATTCTGACATACAGAATTCCATCGGTCTAATTTTTGACCTTCCGGCGGGTGTTGATTCTATCTATATTTTGACCCCAAATAAAATCTATCACGATAAAAAATATCAACCCGGTCCTTAGATTTCTTGATGGCCGTCAAGGAGCCGTATGAGGTGAAAATCTCATGTACGGTTCTGGACTAGCGATGGGAACAGTGATGTTCCCACCGACTATTATTATCTAATAGTTCAAGTACAGTTGATATAGTTGAGGCGCAATCCAAATATGGGTTTTTAGGATGGAATTTGTGGCGTCAACCTATAGGGTTTATCATTTTTCTAATTTCTTCCCTAGCAGAATGTGAGAGATTGCCTTTTGATTTACCTGAAGCAGAGGAAGAATTAGTAGCAGGTTATCAAACCGAATATTCGGGTATCAAATTTGGATTATTTTATGTTGCTTCCTATCTCAATCTATTAGTTTCGTCATTATTTGTAACAATTCTGTACTTGGGTGGTTGGAATATCTTTATTCCGTCCGTATTTTTTTCTGATCGAGTTGAAATAAATAAAGTAGGTAGGGTCTTTAGAATGACAATTGGTATTTTTATTACTTTAGCTAAAACTTATTTGTTCGTGTTCATTTCTATCACAACAAGATGGACTCTACCGAGACTAAGAATGGACCAACTATTAAATCTTGGATGGAAATTTCTTTTACCCATTTCTCTTGGTAATTTATTATTAACAACCTCTTCTCAACTCCTTTCACTCTAAACGAAAAAAGAATATGATATTCTATATTTCTCACTTCTCATCAAACAAGAGAAAGAAACAAACATAAGATTATTTATAGATCTTTACAATATGTTCCCGATGGTAACTGGGTTCATAAATTATGGCCAACAAGCAATACGGGCGGCAAGGTACATTGGTCAAGGATTCATCATTACCTTATCCCATGCAAATCGTTTACCTGTAACTATTCAATATCCTTATGAAAAGTTAATTACATCGGAGCGTTTCCGCGGACGAATCCATTTTGAATTTGATAAATGCATAGCTTGTGAAGTATGTGTTCGTGTATGTCCTATAGATCTACCCGTTGTTGATTGGAAATTGGAAACCGGTATGCGAAAAAAACGCTTGCTTAATTACAGTATTGATTTCGGAATTTGTATATTTTGTGGAAATTGCGTTGAGTATTGTCCAACAAATTGTTTATCAATGACTGAAGAATATGAGCTTTCTGCTTATGATCGTCACGAATTGAATTATAATCAAATCGCATTAGGTCGGTTACCGATGTCAGTAATTAACGATTATACAATTCGAACAATTTTGAATTATCCTCAAATGCATTTCATGATTAAAGAATGATTAAAGAGTAATTACTATAGTAATGTATAGTCAGGTTCAATTTTATCTAATTGAAAGGAATCGTTCCTTATTTTTTTTTTTTTGCTCACTAGAACTCGAAATTGCAATTAATTGTTGATTAGTTAGTGAGAAGTGCAAATCAATTTGGATTGAAAATAGAATTTAATAATCTCTCTATTTATTTAGAAATAGTTTCCAGCTAACTTTTCTGCTTGGTTTGGCGTAAGGGGGAACAAGATATTGGTATAGTAATTGGGACCTAGACGTAATTCAAATCCATTAGAAACACCATTCCATTTTAATTGAATTCAATTAGGAGCATATCATAAAAAAAGAAAAAATTTCCTGGTCAGGTCAATAAAATCATGAAAAACATTTCAATTTTTTTATCTTGTATATAGAATGGATTTGCCTGGACCAATACATGATTTTCTTTTAGTTTTTCTGGGATCAGGTCTTCTATTAGGAGGTATAGGAGTGGTATTACTTACCAATCCAATTTATTCGGCTTTTGCATTGGGATTGGTTCTTGTTTGCATATCGTTATTTTATATTTTATCAAACTCTCATTTTGTAGCGGCTGCACAGCTCCTTATTTATGTCGGAGCTATAAACGTTTTAATTTTATTTGCTGTCATGTTCATGAATGGTTCAGAATATTATAAAGATTTCGAACTTTGGACTGTTGGGAATGGGATTACTTCGTTGGTTTGTACAAGTATTTTCATCGCCATAATTACCACGATTCTCGATACGTCTTGGTACGGAATTATTTGGACGACAAAATCAAACCAAATTATCGAACAAGATTTGATAGGGAATAGTCAACAAATTGGAATTCATTTATCAACGGATTTTTTTCTTCCATTTGAACTCATTTCAATAATTCTTTTAGTTGCTTTGATAGGTGCAATTGTTGTTGCCCGTCAATGAAAAATCTTTCTAACTATTAAGAACAATCGAAATTGAAATTTTCTCGCTCTTATCAAATCCATTTAGCTTTAATTTTTGAATTCTATTTCAATATCGATCTTTTTCTATCGTAGAAAAAAAAAAAGAATATATTCTTTTTTTCTACTTGTTCTATTATAGTTAAGCGAAAGCCTTGGGTTATTGTTCATGACGAAATGATTCAAAATTGATAAGGAGCTGATCAATGATACTCGAACATGCACTTGTTTTGAGTGCCTATTTATTTTCGATTGGTATCTATGGATTGATCACGAGTCGAAATATGGTTAGGGCTCTTATGTGTTTGGAACTTATCCTGAATGCAGTTAATATAAATTTCGTAACATTTTCAGATTTGTTTGATAGTCGACAATTACAAGGAGATATTTTCTCTATTTTTGTTATAGCTATTGCCGCAGCCGAAGCGGCTATTGGGTTAGCTATTGTTTCATCAATTTATCGTAATAGAAAATCAACTCGTATCAATCAATCGAATTTATTGAATAAATAAGTAAATTGAATAAATAAGTAATAAGTACTACTAATTTCATTTATTTTAAAAATTCGAATATTCATCAATTATTTAATACTAAATGTAAAAATGTAAGAAATCAAAGTATCTTAGCCAACCCAGGAGTCGCGATCCATAATTCGATTGATTATTAAAATAATGATAAAATCATTGATTCATCTGGTATATAAATATATGATTTATATATAAGTTTACTAAATCGAAGATTTATGATATTCAAAAAATGAGAGATCCAATGTCACATTCAGTAAAGATTTATGATACATGTATAGGATGTACTCAGTGTGTCCGAGCCTGCCCAACCGATGTATTAGAAATGATTCCTTGGGATGGATGTAAGGCTAAGCAAATTGCTTCTGCTCCACGAACGGAGGACTGTGTTGGTTGTAAGAGATGTGAATCCGCTTGCCCAACGGATTTTTTGAGCGTGAGGGTTTATTTATGGCATGAAACAACTCGAAGCATGGGTCTAGCTTATTAATATAATAAGTTTCAGAAAAAACTACTTTAAACAAACTGAATTTTCAATTTTTTTTTTAAATACAATTGATTTTTTTTATCGACAAAAAAACCCGTTCTCGAAAAAGAACGGGTTTTGGGGTCTAATTCTATCTTGTCTTTACCACGAATTATTTTCCTTGGTTAACAATAATTGTAGGTTTACCAATATTAGCGGGTTCTTTAATTTTCTTTCTACCTCATAGAGGAAATAAGGTAATAAGGTGGTATACCATATCCATTTCTATTTTTGAACTCCTTTTAACGACCTATACATTCTGTTATCATTTCCAATTGACCGATCCATTAAATCAACTAGCAGAGGATTATAAATGGATTAATTTTTTTGATTTTAACTGGAGATTGGGAATAGATGGGCTTTCTATAGGAACCATTTTACTGACGGGATTTATAACCACTTTAGCTACTTTAGCAGCCTGGCCGGTTACTCGGGATTCCCGATTGTTCCATTTCCTGATGTTAGCAATGTACAGCGGTCAAATAGGATCATTTTCTTCTCACGATCTTTTACTTTTTTTTCTCATGTGGGAGTTCGAATTAATTCCCGTTTATTTACTTCTATTGATATGGGGAGGACAGAAACGTCTGTATTCAGCTACAAAATTCATTTTATACACTGCGGGGGGGTCTATTTTTCTATTAATAGGCATTTTTGGTATTGGCTTATATGGTTCGAATGAACCAACATTAAATTTTGAAATATTAGCTAACCAATCGTATCCTGTAGCACTAGAATTACTATTTTATACTGGATTTTTTATTGCTTTTGCAGTCAAATTACCGATCATACCCTTCCATACATGGTTACCAGACACCCACGGGGAGGCACATTACAGTACTTGTATGCTTCTAGCTGGAATTTTATTAAAAATGGGAGCATATGGTTTGGTTCGGATCAATATGCAATTATTCCCCCATGCTCATTCTATATTTTCTCCCTGGTTGATTATAGTAGGTGCAATACAAATAATCTATGCAGCTTCAACATCTCCTGGTCAACGTAATTTAAAAAAAAGAATAGCCTATTCCTCCGTATCTCATATGGGGTTCATAATTATCGGAATTGGAGCGATAACCGATACGGGGCTCAATGGAGCCCTTTTACAAATTATTTCTCACGGATTTATTGGTGCTGCTCTTTTTTTCTTGGCAGGAATGACGTATGATAGAATACGTCTTGTTTATCTCGACAACATGGGTGGAATGGCGATTTTCCTTCCAAAAATATTCACACTGTTCAGTATCTTATCAATGGCTTCCCTTGCATTACCCGGCATGAGTGGTTTTGTTGCCGAATTGATAGTCTTTTTTGGAATAATTACCAGCCAACAATATTTTTTAATTCCAAAAATACTAATTACTCTTCTAATGGCAATTGGAATGATATTAACTCCTATTTATTTATTATCGATGTTACGTCAAATGTTCTATGGATACAAGATTTTGAATGTGCAAAACTCTTATTTTTTTGATTCTGGGCCGAGAGAATTATTTATTTTAATCTCTATTCTTCTCCCAATAATAGGTATTGGTATTTATCCGGATTTCATTCTCTCACTCTCAGTTGAGAAGGTCGAAGCTATTATATCTACATATTTTTATCGATCGTTTTCATGAATAAAACAAGAAAAAATAAAGAATCCTATTCTTTATTTTTCGTTTTGCAATTTTACAATGAAAAATTCAAATTAACGAAAGTCAAAATGAATTGAAATTTTGACTAGATGGATTTCTTTTTGTGAGAACCTTTTGAATCAATTAGTGTAGTGATTCAAATGGTTCTCGACATCTTCCCTGAAGTATGGAGTTTTTTTTTTTTTCTTATATTCTTTAACTTAATATTTACTAATTTAGTATTTAATATTTTGATTTTATTATCATTTTTTTGAAAATGTTTTCTGTTTCTATTTGTAGGAATCTTTTTCAATTTTATTTCATGTTAATGAAAATTAAAGGAACCATAACTATGTAACCCTATTCCTAATAAATTGACCCAAAAATAGCATATCCAAATTATAAGAAAGCCCATAGAAGCCACAATCGCGCAATTTAGACTTTTGAACTTTTTTTTATTTGTTCGAGTATGTAAATAAATTGCAAATATAATCCAAGTAATAAATGACCAAGTTTCTTTTGGGTCCCAATTCCAATATGATCCCCATGCCTCATTAGCCCATACTGATCCTGAAAGAATCCCGATGTTTAAAAAGATAAACCCTAGACTAATAATACGATAACTCCACTGATCTAATTGTTGAATTAGTTGAGCTCTGTAATAATTTCTCGCAGAACAAGAGAAGTTGTTTATTAAAACATTCCGCTTTTCATCCATATATTGGATCTTGTTAAATGAAAATGACTCGTTTACGAAATTTTGAAAAATCTTTTGAAATGAAAATGAAATGACTAAAAGAGCTACTGATAATAATGATCCGCATAAAAGAGCTGCATAGCCCAATATCATCATACTTACGTGCATCATTAACCACTGGGATTGAAGCGCGGGTACTAATATTACAGATTGATGTATTTCGGTTAAAAGACCTGAAGTGGTAAAGCCGTGTAGAAAAATTGTACTTGGCGAGGTTATTGCGCTTAAATAATTGGTATGTTTTTTAAAATATGGAACGATAGAAATAAGGGAGAAACTCCATGAAAGAAAAATGAATGATTCATATAAATCACTTAATGGGAAATGCCCCGAATAAATCCAACGAGTGATTAATAATCCCGTTATACAGAAAAAAGTAGCTATAATGCCTTTTTCTGACGAATAATATAGTCCTACGATTTCATCAACGGATAAAATTATCAAAAAAATTGTAATTACAATTGAAACGATCGAAAATGATATATGAGTTAATATATGTTCTAAGGTGGAAAATATCATAAAAATTCTCAAATAAAAAAAGTATAGAAAATGATACGGAATCCAATCTGGAATTGCATTTATTATATATAGAGCTTATTGTCTTTCTTTTCGAAGATAGCCTGCCGCCACTCGGACTCGAACCGAGATGCTCTAGCACTGCTTCCTAAGAGCAGCGTGTCTACCGATTTCACCATAGCGGCGTACGCGAAATAATAATAAGCTTTTTTTATTTAGTTGTCGAGATTGAAATTCAAATTTAGTTGTCGAGATTGAAATTCAAAAAGTTAATTAAATTAATGACAAAAAATTCCTTTCGTTTTACTCCATATTGAACCATTTCAAAATATTACCATAATTCAATTCTTATTTAGTAATTCAATTATTAATTAATTCAATTATTAAAATTAATTCAATTATTAAAATGGCTATTCGAAATTCAAGTAGCTTGATGGGGAAAATAAGAATCCCCATTGGGAAAGACTACAATAAAAAAAATACCATTTTTTTATTATTTATTATAAGTTTGATTATTGGATTGTTGCACAAAAAAACTTTTTGAATTATCCGTAGAAATAGATTTCGCTAATGAAAAAGCCTTCAATGCTGTAAAATAGGCTTTTATTTTCCAAATATTCTTACGAATATGTTTTTTTGATATAGAAGTACGTTTTTTTGGAACTGCCATGAAAAAATAAATTTGAAAAAATTCTTTTTTTATCTAGTTGAATGTGAAAGACATTTATTGTTCAAACAATTTCATTTATTTTTCAATTTTTTTTTTTTTAGTCAAATTTTTACTAAAATTCTAGTATATTATATATATATATATAAATTATATATAAAATTATATATAAAGTAAATTTTTAAAAATCGAAAATTCAAAAAAAATATATATTTATATATATTAATATAAAGAAAAAATCGTATTAGTATTTTTAGTTCATTTTTTATTTTTATTTCATTTTCGATTGCACTATTAGCCTGATCCTATTTATTCTAACTTCCTTCTTCCTCTGAATATTCGAAAGAGTTGAGAAAGAATAATTCAGAATAAAATAAGAATAAAAGATAAAAGGTTTTTTTATGGACTATACATATCCCTATTCATGGATTATACCTCTCATTCCACTTCCCATTCCTATGTTAATAGGAGTTGGACTTATCGTTTTTCCAATGGCAACAAAAAATCTTCGACGTATGTGGTCCTTTCCTAATATCTTTCTACTAAATGTAGTTATGCTCCTTTCGGTCTATCTATCTATTCAGCAAATAAATCAAAGTTCTATCTATCAATATGTATGGTCTTGGACAATTAATAATGATTTTTCTTTAGACTTCGGTTACTTAATAGATTCGCTTGCTTCGATTATGGTAATATTAATTAGTACGGTTGGAATTCTGGTTCTTTTTTATAGTGACAATTATATGTATCATGATCAGGGATATTTGAGATTTTTTTCTTATATGAGTTTTTTCACTACCTCCATGTTGGGATTAGTTACTAGTGTGAATTTGATACAAATTTATATTTTTTGGGAATTAGTTGGAATGTGTTCTTATCTATTAATAGGTTTTTGGTTCACACGACCTATTGCGGCGAATGCTTGTCAAAAAGCCTTTGTAACGAATCGTGTAGGCGATTTTGGTTTATTATTAGGGATTTTGGGACTTTATGCTATAACGGGTAGTTTCGAATTTAGAGATTTATTCGAAATAGTAAATAAATTAGTTTATAATAATGAGGTAAACTTTGTATTTCTTACTTTGTGTGCCTTGCTTTTATTTACAGGTGCAGTTGCCAAGTCTTCTCAATTCCCCCTTCACGTATGGTTACCCGATGCCATGGAAGGTCCCACTCCTATTTCGGCTCTTATACATGCCGCTACTATGGTCGCAGCAGGTATTTTTCTTGTAGCTCGCCTCCTTCCTCTTTTTATAATTATACCTCATATAATGAATTTGATTTCTTTGATAGGTATAGTAACACTACTATTCGGAGCTACTTTATCCCTTGCTCAAAAAGATATTAAAAGAAGTTTGGCGTATTCTACGATGTCCCAACTGGGTTATATGATGTTAGCTTTAGGAATGGGATCGTATCAGGCGGCTTTATTTCATTTGATTACTCATGCTTATTCGAAAGCATTATTGTTTTTAGGATCCGGATCTATTATTCATTCAATGGAAGCTATTGTTGGATATTCTCCCGATAAAAGTCAGAATATGGTTCTTATGGGAGGGTTGAAAAAGCATGTACCAATTACAAAAACTGCTTTTTTAATAGGTACGCTTTCTCTTTGTGGTATTCCACCTCTCGCTTGTTTTTGGTCCAAAGACCAAATTCTTAACGATAGTTGGTTGTATTCTCCGGTTTTTGCAATTATAGCTTGTTTCACAGCAGGATTAACCGCATTTTATATGTTTCGAATCTATTTACTGACTTTTGAGGGACATTTAAACGTTCATTTTAAGAATTATAGTGGTCAAAAAAGTGGTTCCTGCTATTCAATATCTCCATGGGGAAAAGAAATTCAAAAAAACAAGTTTTCTTTATTATTATCAATAAATAATAATGAAAAGGGGATTTTCTTTTTTTTCAATACAACCTATCGAATTTTTGATAATGGAAAAAAAATGATACGCCCTTTTATTAGTATTGCTTGTTTTGGAATTCAAAATACGTTTTTTTATCCCCCCGAATCGGACAGTACTATGCTATTTTCCATGTCTATATTAGTACTATTTACTTGTCTTGTTGGAATTATAGGAATTCCTTATAATCAAAGTGGAATTGATTTTGATCTATTATCAAATTTGTTGAATCCGTCTATAAACCTTTTACATCCGAATCAAAATAATTTTATAGATTGGTATGAATTTTTTATAAATGGAATTTTTTCAGTCAGTCTAGCCTTTTTTGGTATATTTATAGCGTTTTTTTCATATAAGCCCATTTATTCATCTTTCAAAAATTTCAACTTACAAAATTCATTTGTTAAAGGTGGTAATAATAATAATAATACTACAGCTCTCTGGGAAAAAATAATTAATTTCATTTATGATTGGTCATATAATCGTGGTTACATAGATTTTTTTTATCGAATATCTTTGGCTGGGGGTCTAAGAAGATTTGCTGAACTAACTCATTTTTTTGATCGACGAGGAATTGATGGAATTCCAAACGCTTTTGGCCTTATAAGTTTCTTTGGTGGAGAGGGCATTAAATATTTAGGAACAGGGCGGATTTCGTCTTATCTCTTAGTCTATTTAGGCTTTGTCTTAGTGTTAATCTTTTTACTTTTTTACTTATTTCTTTTAGTCTTTTAGACTCTGGATTGACATTTTGGATGAAGATGAATTTGCAAATATTGATTTGATCTTCGAAGACAATTCTTCCTTGTTGGATTTTGAATTCCATTTTTGAAAACGGAAATAAATCATTTTTTTTTTCTGGATCAAATGTATCTATTTTCTCTTCCAATTTTTCATAATCATAATCAGTAGTAAAAAGTATACCCTGGATCTTATTTAT